GAATTTACAGCCGAAAGATTTATCATCTCTAGGGGATTAAATCCCGAGTTATTGCGAAGTAAAAAAACCGATGAGATTATGGAAGTAAATATTCTTGCATTTATTGCTACTGCACTATTCATTCTAGTTCCTACCGCCTTTCTGCTTATCATTTACGTAAAAACAGTCAGCCAAAATGATTAATTCAAATGAATTTGAAAATTCATTTGAATTAAACTTTCCTTCTGAGTTCTTATCAAAAATTGACGAAGTCAAATGAAAAGGATTCCAATTTTACGTCTTAACTTAAATGAAACGAGCGCACTATAATCAGCAGTTTTCTAAGAGATAGATAGTATGGTAGAAAGATGCATCTTTCTACCATACTATTAACTAATAAGCAAGGGAAACTTTGCCTATTTTTAACGCCCAAACCCTGATATGAAATAAGTCGAGAAAGCAAAAATCGCCTTTCTCAAATTAGAAAACAAAGGGTAAATGCCCATGCCTCGCCCCAGTCAAGATCTTATTATTGCCCAGTCTCTCGTTAGACAACCACCATCCCTATATCATTTCTCCTAGAAAGTGCGTATACACGTAACAAAACGACTTCTTCTTTGAAGAGTAAAGAGGGAAACAAATAAAAAGGGGGGATCCGTCTTCCTCAGTATCCATCTATAAAAATAGTAAGAGCCCATTCCCATTGATTGAAATAGAAAATTTCGGAAGAATTTGAGGTTGGAATAAATTTCCAATCATCTGAATCCCTTTCTTTTCGAAATACAAGGGCGGGAATCGATGAAATATCTCTTTAATTGAAAATTGAAAGAGTATGATTCATATCATAGATTACTCGATTGGAGTCCAATGAGATTCCAAATTCAGAGATTTTGATTTGAAATAGTTTCAAATCAAATGCGTTGCAGAACGATCTATAAAACAATCGATACGGTTTTATTTTTGATTCCTGAACTCAATTAGTAGTACTTCTAGAGCCCACTTCTTCCCCACACTACGAGTGAAAGGGAAAATGTAAAGACTACCATTAAAGCAGCCCAAGCGAGACTGACTATATCCATGTGCATTATGTCCCCTATCTCTATAAATACGAAGGAATTATTCCATTATTCCTCACTAATAATAGTGGAATCAATGCCGCAGAGTCAAAAAGGGGTTCTGACCGAACACTATTGAGAAAGCAATCCAATAAATCGATTATGATTTCGAATCAGGAAAGATTAAAAACACAAGCAAAATACATAGTAACATCTCAAGGAAATGGGAACATGTAGGAATAAGAATAATAAGGTCTATTCTTTTTTTGTTTTGTTTACATTCTAAGTAAAAACAGAAGGGGGGAAATCACTAAAAACGAGAAATCACTATCTATTACAGATCTCTATTTCCCCATTTGATCGAATCCGTACCCCCTTTTCCGATTATCCCTGCGAAACAGGGGGCTTGGGTAGGCGTTACCGAAAAGAAAGCATTTCTTTTGACTCTCTTTTCTAGAAAAGTCAATTATTCATCCAATCTAATATTGATTGGATACCTGAGCACTCAGAGATTCTCGCAAGTCCGTCTTATATAAAGCAACTTCCGACCCCTCCCAAAACTATTAATTGAATTTCCAGGCTTTACAATTTGATTCAAGATCCAGTCATTAGCCACTTCCTTAGTAATAGAAGGGAATCGTGAAGTCTTGATAACCCCTCTACCAGTAGATTCGAATATTTCCTTGAATCCTAGATGCGAACGGGGCTTCACAATCTTTTCTTTTAGAAAACCTTTAGACCACATACTTAGAATCAAACAAAGTATCAACAGCCCGTTTCCTATGCTTCTACGGAGGAAGCATTTTTCGAGTTCTATCAGAAGAACAGAAAAGAAGAAGAGATTTCGAGTTTTTGGTAATGAGGCGACACCCGGATTTGAACTGGGGAAAAAGGATTTGCAGTCCCCCGCCTTACCACTCGGCCATGCCGCCAAAATGATACAAAAATACTTTTCTTCCAAACCCCCTTTTGGTTGTATTTGATCCACCCCTTCAATTTATTGTATAGTATCTGAAAATACACATTTGATTGCTGAATAGAAAATCGAGAGAATGTTTTTAGCATTGTGTATTTTCAGCCGATAAATTTGAACCATTAACTATTGACTCCTTAGTTCGAATTCATGAACGATTCTGGGATTTGAATTTCAAATTGTGTTTTCCTAATGACATAAGAAAATAAAAATTGAGACCGAACCAATCAGTATTGATTTTTTCAATCAAAAAATCTTTCTCTACTTCAATTATAACAAAACATATGAGTATATGTAAACCCTAGAACATAAATTGTTACACAGATATCTATTATTTAGATATGTTTATTTAGATATGTTGTCGATAGGGAATTATCATAAAATGATCCTACTTCATGCATTGAATAGAAATTATCTTTTGATAGAGCACAGCCAGGGCTATTCCGAATAGAACCGGCAATAAAAGAGAAGTCGGATATTCTAGCTATCTGGA